CAACATTTTTTGGCTTTCGGTATCTTTGATTACTTTGGTGCTTACTTTTATGAACCAATGAAATACCTATGATTTGATACATAAAAAACTGTCCGTCATTTTTTACAGATAGACGGGCAGGTTCCATAATTAATATTCCCTTTTTCGTTAATTGTGTAAGATTTAAACGCCTCGTCATTATATCCAGATTCATTTCTTTCCTTTGAATATAGGATATAGTAATTTTTCTTACATTTATCAGGCTAACCAGGATACCATATACCTGGATATTCTTCATCATTTTTTGATTCAATTGATTCAAACGCCCAGCCCATCTTAATTGCAAAGGAAAATCCCCCTTAAGGAAGATTTTTAGTTTTTCGATCGATTCTAAAAAATATTCTTCAATATTGTTTTGATTCTTTAATTCAAAATATTGTTTTGAATTTGATGGGCTAAAATTTAAAAAATCCTCCTCTTTCTTTCCAAAAATATCTTTATCTTATTGATAGACTTTGTAAAATTTTAAAAATCCTCCTCTTTCTTTCCGTTGATTTTTTTATTTTCACTAAAATTTGGATTTATATTCAAATTAAAAAGAAGTAATTTGCTTGGGATAAACCAAGGTTTTTCTTTATATTTATGATAAAGTATCACAAACTCTGGGAAGAAAAAAACTTTCGGATTCGATATGAGGCGATTTAAGATTAAGATGTTTTCATTCATTCCCATCCAATCAAAAAACATTCCCATCCAATCAAAAAAGACCTTTTTGTAATTGATTTCGAAATTTGAATCAATCGGAAGATAAAAAAGACCATTATTATGAATTTTATCCATTTTTTGGTCCTTATTAGGTTCAATCTTAATATTTGTATTAATTTTCCAACTCAAATATTTTCTATCTGTATTTTTTTCCATATATATAATATCACTTTTTCCTAGATAATTTTTGATAGGAATATTCTTGAATATGTTAAAAAATTTTTCTTTATTTCTGGTGGAATTTTCTTGGTTCTTATTTGCTTCTAATGATAATCTATAAATATAGGAGTTCTTCTTAGTTTCAGAATGAATATATTTATATGATAAAAAATCATATCTATAGTTTTTTTGAAAATTATCCTCTTTATTTGGTAATAAATATACTTTCGAATTTCGTTTTTTTTTGTAATCAAGTAATTGGTCTTTTTCATAGGAATACCATTTGTTTAAATCTTTATTTTGAGACGTATGGCATTGATTGATTCCATTTCGCCATTTTTGTGGAACTAATCTAGACCATGTAATCTGAGATAAATCGTATTGATAATGACCTCTTAACCAGTTTTTCCATGGATTCATTCCATAATTTGGAAGTTTCTTATGTCTTAATTCGGAATTAAATATTCCTTGTCTTCCAAAAAAATCCTTTATTTCAGTCTTAAGAAAAAAAGATGATCCATTATATTGAAGAATAGATCTTAACTTATTGAAGTTAATAACTTGGCTTTGTGATAATTTAAAAAATACATATTTTTGTGACAAGTAAGATAAATCAAAAAAAATATGTGACTTCCGCTTACTATTTCTAAGATTATCAAAAGCCTTTTTTATAGTCATAGGCAAAATAAAGTCAATTTTATTTTGTTTTGTTTTATTAATCCTTTCTTTATTTGTTTTATTAATCCTTTCTTTATTTGTTTCATTATTGTAAATGTATTTATCAATAATTTTTTTTGTTGATTCGATAAAAAGTTGTAGAGCGATTCTGCGCATATTAATGATACATAGAAAGATATCTATGTATATTTTTTCAATGAAAAATTGAGCTATTAATTGAATATTTTTTCTTTTTAATATTTTCCAAATTTTTGGGGGTGATTCTCCATTATTATTTTTATTTTTTTTGTTAGGACTTGTTTTGATTCCTGGCGTTACTTTTTTTTTATCTTTTTTCATTATTTCTATTTGATTTCTGATTGTGCTTCTTCTATCAATCCTATTTTTCATTTCTTCTTCTGCCTGTGAATAATTTGTCCAACCTGTAGATCGAATTTGACTACGTGAGTCATGAATTATCTGATTGCTGATTATAGAATCCTTTTCTGTTTGAGTTTCACTTGATTCATATATTTCTCTCGGTATAAATAATGGAATTGTCTTTCCTTTTAAAAGTTCTTTTATTATTCGTTTTACAAATAAAAATGCTTTTGCTTCTTTCTTTGTTATTTTTTTAAAAACTCTTCGAACTCTAAAATTAAATTTTCTTATTTCGACTTTATAGTCTATATCTTTAAAAATGGGTTCAAAAAACGAAGGTGTTTTTCGAGGAGGACCAAAAGGATATTCCGTTTCCATTCCCAAAACAGTTAAAAAACAAGAATCAAAATCATCTTGTTCTTTTAGATCTCTATCAGAGAGTCGTAGCTTAGATCTGTGCCAAGGTTTCAAATGAAAAGGATATAGGATTTTTATCTGAAAACCTTCTCTTAACCAATTTTTAGGAAATTCCGTTTTGGAGAATTGAATACCATTATAG